CACAAATAGGACGTATCATTTTATGTTTTATGTATAGTAGTGGAGAATTATGGGACAAAAAATTAATCCGCTTGGTTTCAGACTTGGTACAACTCAAAGTCATGATTCTCTTTGGTTTGCACAAGCAACAAATTATTCAGAGAATCTACAAGAAGATAAAAAAATACGAGATTGTATCAAGAATTATATACAAAAAAATAGAAAAATATCTTCTGGTGTCGAGGGAATAGCAAGTATAAAGATTAAAAAAAAAATCGATCTGATTCAAGTCATAATATATATGGGATTTCCAAAGTTATTAATCGAGGGTAAGCCTGGAAGAATCGAAGAATTAAAGATGAATATAAAAAAAAAACTTAATTGTGTGAACCGAAAACTGAACATTGCTATTACAAGAATTGCAAACCCCTATAGACATCCTAATATTCTTGCAGAATTTATAGCCGGACAATTAAGGAATAGAGTTTCGTTTCGTAAAGCAATGAAAAAAGCTATTGAATTAACTGAACAGGCGGGTACAAAAGGAGTTCAAGTACAAATTGCGGGACGTATCGACGGAAAAGAGATTGCACGTGTCGAATGGATCAGAGAGGGTAGGGTTCCTCTACAAACCATTCGAGCTAAAATTGATTATTGTTCCTATACAGTTCGAACTATTTATGGGGTATTAGGAATAAAAGTTTGGATATTTGTAAATAAAGAATAAAAAAATTATTCTTTTCTTTAAGGTTCCATGTTTCGGTAAAACCAAAAAATTACAAATTCTTACATTGTTATTCTAAAAAAAAATGATAATTTTTCAAATTTTATAAGATTGAATAAATAATCTCAATTAATCATTTGATATTGATATAATTGCTATGCTTAGTGTGCGACTCGTTGGTTTTTTTTAGAGTGGTTAGAGTTCAAGAATAAAATAAACCGACTTGTAGTATGAATTAATTAATAATGAACTAATAACCAACTCATCGCTTCGGATTATCTGGATTTAAAGAACTAATCAAAATTGAAAATATAAATAAAGATATGATATTTTGGTGATATAATTATAGCAACTGAGATATTAGATATTGTATAAAAAAAAAAAGAAAAACGAATCTTATTATTAGTTGTAAAGCAATAAGAATATACAGATAAATGAAAGGGTGAAAGAAAGAGAGAAAATAGAATATAATAATAATAGAATAGAAATAAATATATAGCAATGATATAGAATTCGAATATGTAAAGGTCTTTTGGTTATCTCATAAAAGGTAGTGTAATAAAGCATCAATACTAACTAATCCATATATGGATAAATATATTCCCATAATAAAAAAATCAAGAGCATTGGGTCAATAAAAACTAAGAAGGTTGATTCAAGAAAAAATAAAAAATATAGATTTTTTAAAATCTTATTTGAAAGGCTCCATTGTAGAATTCCAGACCTAATCATTAATCGAGAAGCGATGGGAACGACGAAACCTGTGAATATCTAAGATTAAAAAAAAATCTTTATGATTCATTGGGCAGGATAGCGGAACGAACCAAGAACCAATCCATTTTTTTTAGGAGTCATGGGATAACCCAACATTACATATAAAAGAAAATGGATAATGAAAGAGTAAATATTCGCTCGCGAAATTTTTTTTTATTTCAAAATGGGAGCCAATCCGATACGATAAATATGAAATAAAAAAAAAGATTCGTTAGAACCTTCTATTATAATAGAACAAAACATCTAGTTATATATAAGTAACTATATATAACTATATATATAGTTATATATAGTTATAACCATATGGGTAGGAAAAATTGTCTAGTAAGAATACATGTCTAGTTCTATATTAAAACAAGATATACAAATTTCCAATAGATCAGTCGATTCTATGAAATATCAAAAAAACCCCGCGATTCTATTATATTATTCATTAAACATATGTATATATTGTATATTGGCATTGGTTAAATCTATCTATTTTGTTTAATTACTTTATTCGCGGGGAGCCGTATGAGGTGAAAATCTCATGTACGGTTCTGTAATAGCGATGGAATTTGAAAACAACCATCAACTATAACCCCAAAAGAACCAGATTCCGTAAACAACATAGAGGCAGAATGAAAGGAATATCCTATCGAGGTAATAATATTTGCTTCGGAAGATATGCTCTTCAGGCACTTGAGCCCGCTTGGATCACATCTAGACAAATAGAAGCAGGGCGGCGGGCAATGTCACGAAATGTCCGACGAGGTGGACAAATATGGGTACGCATATTTCCAGACAAACCGGTTACAGTAAGACCTACCGAAACGCGTATGGGTTCGGGAAAAGGATCTCCCGAATATTGGGTAGCTGTCGTTAAACCAGGTCGAATACTTTATGAAATGGGCGGAGTCGCGGAAAATATAGCCAGAAGGGCTATTTCAATAGCAGCATCAAAAATGCCTATCCGAACTCAATTCATTATTTCAAGATAATAATTAGAACCAAAGGAAAGAGGTCTTTAGGAAGAAAAATAATTGCAATTGTAGGTTTCTTTTTTTTGTTGAATGCAGAATATTCTTTTTTTTTACTTCAAGCTTTTGACTGAAAGAACAGAAAAAAAAAAAAAAAAATATGATTCAACCTCAAACCCATTTGAATGTAGCCGATAACAGCGGAGCCCGCCAATTGATGTGTATTCGAATCATAGGAGCCAGTAATCGACGATATGCTTATATTGGTGACATTGTTGTTGCTGTAATCAAGGAAGCAGTACCCAATACGTCTTTAGAAAGATCAGAAGTGATCAGAGCTGTAATTGTACGTACTTGTAAAGAACTCAAACGTAACAACGGCATGATAATACAGTATGATGATAATGCTGCGGTTGTGATTGATCAAGAAGGAAATCCAAAAGGAACTAGAATTTTTGGCGCAATCCCCCGGGAATTGAGACAGTTAAATTTCACTAAAATAGTTTCATTAGCACCTGAGGTATTATAAGCCGAAACCATGATATAGATATATCATTTGTGAATGAAATAGATTATACTTAATAGATTATGTCTTACACATATACCTTCTGGAGTAATTAATTCTATTAATTATTAAATAATTATTTAATTCTATTAGTAGTATATTATATATATGTATATATAATAAAAAAAAAAATATTTTCATATTTCAATATCATATTTGAAAATAAATATAAAATATTGAATATATATATATTTGAAATCAAATTTCAGAAAAAAAGTAAAAAAAAAGGAGCATGTTGATTATATCGAAAGGAAAGGGCAACATAGATTTTCCTTTATTATGGGTAAGGACACCATCGCTGACATAATAACCTCCATACGAAATGCTGACATGAATAGAAGAGGAACGGTTCAAATACCATCTACTAACATCACTGAAAACATTGTAAAAATGCTTTTACGAGAGGGTTTTATTGAAAATGTGAGAAAACATAGAGAAAGGGACAATTTTTTTTTAGTTTTAACTCTACGGTATAGAAGAAATAGAAAAGGATCATATAAAACGAGTTTGAATTTAAAACGGATCAGTACACCTGGTCTACGAATCTATTCGAATTATCAACAAATTCCAAGAATTTTAGGAGGGATGGGGATTGTAATTCTTTCTACTTCTAGAGGTATAATGACAGATCGAGAGGCTCGATTAGAAAGAATCGGCGGAGAAGTTTTATGTTATATATGGTAATCTTTATGATATCCGAATTATATTATATGAAATGCAAAACTTCTATAAATTTTTGTGAAAAAAAGAGAGAGAGAGAAAACACAGGTCTCTGATATCACTCCTCATACTTTAATGAATGCGTGAAAGGGGTTTAACAGGAATAGGAATAAAAAAAACAAACGGATTCATGAGGGTTTAATTAAATTATTGAAAAAATTTCCAGAGGTATGTTACAGGTTCATTTTTATTTTCATAATGAAAATATGATTCTAGACTATCTTTCTGAAAAGGTTCGACGTACTCTTCTTTTATACGTATACGACAGAGAAAGCGAAAATGAAAGTATAAGTTATTTTATTACACTCACCGTTTTTTCAGCCTCAATATTTTGGGGTACGATTTTAGAAGTTAAAAATTTAAGGAAACCATATTTTCTTCCAATTAAATGGATTCGGGATTAAGTTAAGGAATGACAAATATGAAAATAAGGGCCTCCGTTCGTAAAATTTGTGAAAAATGTCGATTGATCCGCAGGCGAGGGCGAATTATAGTAATTTGTTCCAATCCAAGACATAAACAAAGACAGGGATAATATTTCCACAAGAAAGGGCTTTCAATTATAAAGGACTGAATGCACAAATAACAATATTTAAAAGATTTTTAATTTCAATATAATATAAATTACAATAAATTACATAAAATTATATACGATAATATATATATAAATCATATTATTTATATTAAGATATATAGTATATAAGATATATAGTAACATATTTGAATATATGCAAATTTCAAATTATTGAAATTCTAAATTATATTTATATATATTATAACTATTATAAGTATAATAGATATTTTTTATATTTTTCAAAAATCTGAAATTCCATTTTTGGTAATTGTATTCTATTTTAATAGAAATAGAATACATAGATATCGAATACAATTAATATTCTATTAATTGTAGTTTCTAATAAAAAAAAAATAAAGCATCCGTTTTTGACATGAAATGGATATATCCATATACCTCAGACTTCTATTTATGAAATAACAAAAAGATAATAAGATATGGCAAAACCTATACCAAAAATTGGTTCGCGTAAAAATGGACGTATTGGTTCTCGTAAGCATACTCGTAAAATACCAAAGGGAGTTATTCATGTTCAAGCAAGTTTCAACAATACCATTGTGACTGTTACAGATGTACGGGGTCGGGTCATTTCGTGGTCCTCTGCTGGTACTTGTGGATTCAAGGGTACACGAAGAGGAACACCATTTGCCGCTCAAACCGCAGCAGGAAATGCTATTCGAACAGTAGCGGATCAAGGCATGCAAC